ACATGAATTGTTTTAATAGTGTAAATAAGCGCATTTTAGGCCCAAAATAAACTACTAGAGGTTTTCCTGTTTCCGGGGGTTTTCAGGAGTCTTAGTGATCTCTCGAGTTTAGGGGGGTAGGGGGGTTTTACGCGCAGAAACCGGGGGTCATATTAGATATCATTCGAGTGAACAAGCACTACTTATGCTCTTGAGATTATAATATGCAATTCTTATGTAAAGTCTTTTCAACACTCATACTATTTACGTGTTTCATTCGTTAAATGCTCACGCTTGTTAGTTTATACCGTGTGCGCTCTGTTATGTCAATTGAAAGGAAAAGAAAAAAAGAGAACCAACTGCCCCTGTGGAGTGAACGCTCGGCATGCTGGGTTATCTCGCTTATGTACTCCACCATTCACGTATGTAAGCGTCGATGAAAGTATGGGGGATAACATCAATCAATGTACCTGAAGTAGGAGCCAAATGTCAGGAATAGTGCACTGTATGAAACTCTTCAAATACTTGTCCCTCACCTTCAATAACCGTTAGCATTAAGAAATCAACTGATGGTCGGTTCTTACTACATCGCATACTGCGATATGATGAGATGTGGAGAAACGTATATCTTAACCTATGGATAAATTGTGTTCGGTCTTAAATCTCGCCTATCCTTGAATTCGTATTAATGTTACCTACATAACTATTTGCTTTATATAAATCTTGGTATTATGATGATATATGAGGGTTGTACTACTATATATGTTGATTATACATATATATGTCCTTGAATACCATTGAAATGGTTAAAATAAATGTGTGGTGATTATACATATATGCACTAAGTACATACATGATATAGTTACATACGCGCAAAGAATAGTTTAGTTTAGAATCCTAGCTTTGGGAGTTAGGGGTGGGAGTTAAAATCTCCTTTCTTTGAGCAGTAGGGGGGATTTTAACCTCCGACATCCGGTTTACAAGACCGGCGCTCTTACGCTGAGCTACTAGTGCACGATCACCCGAGAGCCTTATTTTCCGCNCATCCGGCTAGTGGTGAGAGGACCAGGAAAAGGGAGAAATACAAGACGGATGCAACTTGGCCAATAATAATATATGGGTGTTCTACGGGTATACCGCCAATTCATGTGAGGATAGCAACGTCTGCGATGAGAGTTCAAAACAGAAACTGNGTGACTGGGCGGAAGGTCAGCCCCNGTTGCTTAGAAGTGTGAAGGATGGGNACAACTAATAGGACAAGGATAGAGGCTAGAAGGGCTAGTACACCCCCCAGTTTGTTTGGGATGGACCGCAGGATCGCGTAGGCAAACAGAAAATATCACTCAGGCTTGATGTGGGGTGGGGTGACTAGCGGGTTGGCTGGGGTGAAGTTGTCAGGGTCTCCTAAGAGGTTAGGAGAAAATAGTGCAAGGGCTGTGAGACCAATAACTAAGGCTGCAAAGCCAAGGAGATCCTTATACGAAAAATAGGGGTGGAACGAGATTTTGTCAGCATCTGAGTTCAAGCCAAGGGGGTTGGTTGAGCCTGTCTGGTGTAGGAACAGAAGATGGACAAGAGTAGCACCTGCAATAACAAACGGAAAAAGAAAGTGAAAGGCAAAAAATCGGGTTAGCGTAGTGTTGTCTACTGAGAAGCCTCCTCAGATTCATTGGACAAGAGAATTCCCGATGTATGGTACTGCAGAGAGAAGATTGGTGATGACGGTTGCCCCTCAAAAGGATATTTGCCCTCAGGGTAGGACATATCCTACGAAGGCAGTGATTATTACAAGAAGAAGTAAAACAACACCTACGTTTCATGTCTCCTTGTAGAGGTAGGAGCCGTAGTATAATCCCCGGCCGACGTGCATGTAGATGCAGATGAAAAAGAAAGATGCGCCGTTAGCATGTAGATTTCGGATAAGTCAGCCGTAGTTAACGTCTCGACAAATATGGCCTACAGAGGAGAAGGCAGTTGCAATGTCGGAGGTATAATGTATAGCGAGGAAGAGTCCTGTGAGGATTTGAATGATTAAGCAAAGGCCGAGTAGGGAACCAAAGTTTCATCATACTGAGATATTGGAGGGGGCGGGTAGGTCAACTAGTGCGTTATTTGCGATTTTTAGTAGCGGATGGGTTTTTCGTAGGCTTGCCATTAGAGGTTTTTGTAGTTGAATAACAACGGTGGTTTTTCAAGCCATTAGTCCTGGTTAAAACCCTGGCAGGAATTATGACCTACATTATGTCTTTGTTCTTATTGGGATTAGTATTAGGTTTAGTAGCTGTTGCTTCTAATCCTTCCCCGTATTTTGCTGCTTTAGGGTTGGTTGTTGTAGCGGGTATGGGATGCGGTGTTTTAGTTGGCCACGGGGGTCCTTTTTTATCATTAGTTTTATTTTTAATCTATTTAGGGGGGATGCTAGTTGTATTTGCATACTCAGCAGCTTTGGCTGCCGAGCCTTTCCCAGAGGGGCTGGGGAGTCGTCCTGTTGTAGCATACATAGTCCTGTATATATTTGGGGTGTGTTTAGTTTCTAGTGCGGTGTGAGGTGGGTGGTATGAGTCATCTTGGGTGCCGGCCGACGAGCTTGGGGAGTTTTCCATATTTCGTGGAGATATCGGAGGGGTGGCCATAATATACTCGTTGGGGGGAGGGATACTAGTAATTAGTGCTTGGGTGTTGTTGCTTACGTTGTTTGTTGTTCTAGAGTTAACGCGAGGGTTAAGTCGAGGAACACTTCGGGCGGTTTAATACGTAACTGCTAGAAGGGCAAGGGTTAGGGAAAGAAGGAAGAGGGTCAAGTAGGTTTTAATTAACCCCTGTTGCGTATTACTGGTGGTGGTTACCAAGGGAATATTAGAGGAGGCTACAGCTTTGGGGCCAACTTTTTCAATTCAAGACTGGTCAAGCATTTGGCTGGCAATGGTTTGTCCTAAAACAAGGTTGAGTTTGGGGGTAAATCGATGAATAATGGGGGGGAAGAACCCAAGCATGTTGGAGAAGTGGTGGAGTGGTAAATTTGGTGTTTTTTGGTACTGCTTGTTTGTTAGGGAGGCTAGTTCTAGGGCAAGAAGGAGGCCGATGACTGTGACTAAAAGGGCGGCTAGTTTAAGTAGGGGAGGTATAGTCATAACAGGGGTTTTTAGTGGGATAATGCTTGAGGTAATTAAAAGGCCAGCAACGATGCTTCCTCATGCAAGTCGTTTAATGGGGTTGATAACTGCTGGATTGTTTTCATTGATAGGGGAGAGAGAATTAAATCGGGGATGGCCTATAGATACAAAAAAGACCACTCGTAGGCTATAGATTGCTGTAAAGGAGGTGGCTAGGAGGGTAAGAACAAGGGCTCAGGCGTTTAGGTGTGATGTGTTTAGGGCTTCAATGATTGCGTCTTTTGAGAAGAACCCCGCGAGAAATGGGGTGCCCGTGAGGGCAAGGCTCCCGATCGTAAGACAAGAGGAGGTAAGAGGGGTAAGGTGGTGTATCCCCCCTATTTTGCGGATGTCTTGCTCGTCATTCAAGCTGTGGATTACTGAGCCGGAGCAGAGGAAAAGTATTGCCTTGAAAAAGGCGTGTGTACAAATGTGTAGGAAAGCGAGCTGGGGTTGATTTAGTCCGATAGTTACTATCATAAGGCCTAGCTGGCTTGATGTTGAGAAGGCAACAATTTTCTTAATGTCATTTTGAGTTAAAGCACAGGTGGCTGTAAATAGGGTGGTTAGGGCTCCCAAGCAGAGGCAGGCGGTTAGGGCAGTTTGATTTCCTTCTAGTAAGGGGCTTATTCGCACAAGTAAAAAAATACCAGCAACGACCATAGTGCTGGAGTGTAGTAGGGCAGAGACCGGCGTAGGACCCTCCATGGCCGAGGGAAGCCATGGATGGAGCCCGAACTGGGCGGACTTGCCGGTGGCGGCAAGAATTAATCCTAAGAGAGGGAAGGTGAGGTCGAAGTCTTTAGAGGCTGCAAAGATCTGTTGTATCTCCCATGAGTTTAGGTTTATGGCTATTCATGCTATAGCAAAAATTAGGCCGATATCTCCTACACGGTTGTAGACGACGGCTTGAAGAGCGGCGGTGTTAGCATCAGCTCGTCCGTACCATCATCCAATAAGAAGAAAGGATATAATGCCAACTCCCTCCCACCCAATAAATAGTTGAAATATATTATTGGCTGTTACTAGAATGACTATGGCGATGAGAAAAACTAGAAGATACTTGAAGAAGCGGTTCATGTTGGGGTCCGCATGTATATACCATGATGCAAATTCTAGGATTGATCATGTCACATAAAGGGCAATGGGGATAAAGATGATGGAGTAATGGTCAAATTTAAGGCTAATGTTAACATCAAAGCAGGTTGTGTTTATTCAACTTCATGAGGTAATAATAGTCTCTGTGCCTTCATTAAAGAACAGAAACAAGGGGAGAAGGCTGACGAAGAAAGACAGCTTTACTGCTGTTTTAACGTGAGAAACAGCCCAGGTGGGGGCATGGGTCCGGGGGGAAAGGGTCGAGAGTACGGGGTAGGCTAATAGTGCAAAAATAATAATTAGGCTGGAGGTTATTATAAGTGAAGTAGGGTGCATAGCTACCACTTGGATTTGCACCAAGAGTTTCTGGTTCCTAAGACCAGCGGATGAGCTGTTATCCTTTGGAAGCGGGCCGAGTGAGCCCTGGGGTTCAACCAAGGTCGCGGAGATTAGCAGTCTTCGTTGCTGGCGAGCCTCTCTCGGTGGATAAGGGGGGTTTAACCCCTGTCTTTAGAATCACAATCTAATATTTTTGTTAAACTATATCTACATGAGGCTCACCCTCAGATTAGTTCTGGCTTCATAACAAGCATAAGTAACGGGATGAGGTGAAGGGCCATAAGAAGATGTTCACGGGTGTGGGAGGGGTCTAGGGCAATAATGTGTGCGGGAAGGGGGCCTCGTTGGGTTATAAGAAACATATAGAGGGAGTAGCTTGCGGTAATAAGGGTACCTGCCCCGGTTAATACTAGAGTTCACCAGGATCAGTTAAATATGGAGGTAATAATCATAATCTCCCCCATTAGATTAGGTAGGGGGGGAAGGGCCAAGTTAGCAAGACTTGCAACAAATCATCAGGTTGTTATTAGTGGTAGAACCATTTGTAGTCCTCGAGCTAAGAGTATGGTTCGGCTATGTGTTCGTTCATAGTTTGTGTTAGCAAGGCAGAAGAGAGCAGAGGATGCGAGGCCGTGGGCAATCATGAGGGTTAGGGCCCCAGAGAATCCTCAGGGGGTTTGAATAAGAATTCCTCCAACAACCAGACCTATATGGCTTACGGAGGAGTAGGCGATGAGCGACTTCAAATCTGTCTGACGTAGGCAGATTGAGCCAGTCATAATTACACCTCAAAGGGCAAAAACGATAAATGGGTAACTTAGCTCCTGGGTTAATGGGTCTAATATAACAACTATCCGTATTATTCCGTAACCCCCCAGTTTTAGAAGTACTGCAGCAAGGACCATTGAGCCGGCAACTGGGGCCTCAACGTGTGCTTTAGGCAATCAAAGATGTACCCCGTACAGGGGTATTTTTACTAAAAATGCAATAAGACAACCGGCTCATCATAGTTTATCTGCATAGGATGTGAGTTGAACAGGGTCTGAGTACTGTAGGGTAAGTAGTGATAGGGTACCTGCGCTGTTTTGGAGTAGTAGGAGGGCAACTAAGAGTGGAAGAGACCCTGCTAGTGTATAAAAGAGGAAATAGATACCTGCGTTTAGTCGTTCGGTTTGATTACCTCAGCGGGTAATAATAATTAATGTGGGGATAAGAGTAGCTTCAAATATGATGTAAAATATAATAATTTCGGTAGCTCCGAAGGCTAAAATAAGAAAGATCTGAAGGGATGTTAGCAGGGTAATGTAGGTGCGTTGACGGTTAATAGGTTCAAGTGCGGTGTGGCTCTGACTTGCCATAATTATAAGGGGGAGTAGTCAGCAAGTAAGTACCAGAAGAGGTGTGGACAGGAGGTCTGTTGCTATGTAACCATTGAGGTTGGATCAACCAGTCTCTGACATGTTAGTTAGTCAAGAGAGGCTAAGTAGGGCAATAATAAGACTTTGAGTGAGAGTTGTGGGTCACAATCACTTTGGTTTAACTACTCAGGCGGTGGGGACTAGTATAAGGGTCGGGATTAAGATTTTTAACATTGTAGGAGGTTTAGGCTTTGAAGGTGATCTGTGCCGTGGGTTCGTGCGGTGGCTACCAGCAGGGCGAGGCCCGCACTTGCTTCACAGGCCGAAAATGCTAGCAAGAGTATAGGGGCTGCGGAGAAGCTTGTAGACCCTAGTTGCAAGGTCCACAGGGAAAGAGCAATAAATAAAGAAAGTATTATGCCCTCTAAGCAGAGAAGGGCAGAGAGTAGGTGGGTACGATGAAAGGCCAGGCCGGTTAATCCTAGCATGAAAGCCGATGAGAAGGCAAAGTGAACGGGGGTCATTAGGTAATTATGGACTTTAACCACAAGTTTTTGAGCCGAAATCAAAGGTTTTTCTTAAACTAATTGCCTATTCAGCTCATTCTAGGCCCCCCTGGAGTCATTCGTAAATTAGGCCTAAAGTGAGAAGAGCTAGTACGGCTGCGGCCCAGAGGAATGTTAATAACGGGGACGCTAGTTGATCTCCTCAGGGTAGCGGGAGCAGTAGTGCAATTTCTAAGTCAAACAGTAAGAATAGGATTGCGACTAGGAAAAATCGTAATGAAAAGGGGAGGCGGGCCGACCCGAGCGGGTCAAAACCGCATTCATAGGGTGAAAGCTTTTCGTGGTCGGGGGTCATCTGGGGAAGTCAGAAGGATACAAGGGCCAAAATAATCGAGAGAGCTGCGGTAATAGTAATTACAGTTGTGATTAGGTTCATTATCTTTCCTTGGACTTTAACCAAGACCGGGTGATTGGAAGTCACTTATACTAACTTAGTACTAGAAAGATTAGGATCCTCATCAGTAGATGGAGATGTATAGGAATAGTCAGACAACGTCTACAAAGTGTCAATATCAGGCGGCGGCTTCAAACCCGAAGTGATGCTCTGATGTAAAATGGTAGCGAATTTGACGGAGCAAGCAAACGGCCAGGAATGAAGAGCCAATAATAACATGTAGACCATGGAAGCCGGTGGCCACAAAGAAGGTAGAGCCGTATACGCCGTCTGCAATCGTAAATGGGGCTTCATAGTATTCTATGGCCTGGAGGAAGGTGAAGTAAAATCCTAGAAGAATGGTAAGTGTGAGGGATTGAATGGCTTGCTTTCGTGCCCCCTCTATAATGCTATGGTGGGCCCAGGTAACTGTGACCCCTGAGGCAAGCAGGACTGCTGTGTTAAGCAGAGGCACTTCAAATGGGTCAAGTGTAGTGATGCCTGTAGGTGGTCAGCACCCGCCTAGTTCTGGGGTAGGGGCAAGACTTGCGTGGTAAAAAGCCCAGAAGAACCCGAGGAAAAAGAAAACTTCTGAAGTAATGAAAAGAATCATACCGTAGCGGAGCCCCTTCTGAACGGGGGGTGTGTGGTGTCCTTGGAAGGTACCTTCCCGCACAATGTCTCGTCATCACTGGTATATTGTGAGAAGGAGGAGGGCTGTTCCAAGGGTTATTAGGGTCGTGGACTGGAAGTGGAACCAGGTTGCGAGACCGGATGTTATTAATAGGGCAGCAACTGCACCTGTTAAAGGTCAGGGGCTGGGGTCAACTATATGGTAGGGGTGTGCTTGATGGGCCATTAAACGTTCTCTTGTAGATAAAGAGTTAATAGAAGAACAAATACGTAGGCCTGAATTATAGCTACGGCGATTTCTAAAAGGGTTAGAAGAACAAGTACTACAGATGTCAGAAGCGCTACGGTAGGTATTAGAGGTATAAGAACAAAGGCGGCTGTTGCAATTAGTTGAATAAGAAGATGGCCGGCAGTTAAATTTGCTGTTAGCCGAACCCCTAGGGCAAGAGGGCGGATGAAAAGGCTAATTGTTTCGATGATAATGAGGACCGGAATTAGGGGGCCGGGGGTGCCTTCTGGTAGAAGGTGCCCGAGAGCATGGGTTGGTTGGTTTCGCATTCCAATAATTACGGTTGCAAGTCAGAGGGGGGTTGCGAGGCCTAGATTAAGGGAAAGTTGGGTGGTTGGGGTAAAGGTATATGGAAGAAGGCCTAGTATATTTAGAGTAATTAAGAAAACTATTAGTGAGGTTAAAAGAGCAGCCCACTTGTGTCCTCCGAGGCTTAGGGGTAGAAGAAGCTGTTGTGTAAAGCGATTAATAAATCAGCCTTGAAGGGCAAGAAAGCGGTTATTTAATCACCGGGTGGTGGGTGTGGGGTATAAGATCCAAGGAAGGGTAAGAGCTAGGGCTATTAAAGGAATCCCTAGATATGTGGGGCTCATAAACTGGTCAAAGAAGCTTAGTGTCATGGTCAGGTTCAAGGGTCTGTTTTAGGTTTCTCAGTGCTGTGGAGTGTTGGCTCGTTGGGGAAAGTGTGAGCTAATACTTTAGGGGGAATGACGGTTAAAAAAATTAATCATGAGAAGATTAGGATTGCAAATCAAGGCGCGGGGTTGAGTTGAGGCATGTCGCTAGGGGTGGTTGGGAGTCACCAATCTTTAGCTTAAAAGGCTAACGCTAGACCCTATTTAGCTTCTTAGCGAGGCGTCTTCAAGTATTCGGGAGGACCAGTTTTCAAAGTGTTCTAGAGGGACTGCCTCAACTACAATGGGCATAAAGCTGTGATTTGCTCCACAAATCTCGGAGCACTGACCGTAAAAAACCCCCGGCCGAGATGCAATAAAGGCTGTTTGGTTTAGTCGGCCCGGGACTGCGTCTATTTTAATACCCAGGGCTGGAACTGCTCACGAGTGAAGGACATCATCAGCGGAAACTAAAACTCGGATTGGGGATTCCACTGGAATTACCATTCGATGGTCTGCTTCTAGGAGCCGGAATTGACCGGGGGTTAAATCTTGTGTGGGAATTATATATGCGTCGAACCCAAGGTCTTCATAGTCTGTGTATTCATAGCTTCAGTACCACTGATGGCCTACGGCTTTAATTGTGAGAAGGGGGTTGTTGATTTCATCTATAAGGTAAAGAATGCGTAGAGAGGGTAGGGCAATGAGGATGAGAATAATTGCTGGGAGGACAGTTCAGATAATTTCAATTTCTTGAGAGTCTAAAATGTACTTGTTTGTCAATTTGGTGGAGACTATGGCCACAATAATGTAAAGCACCAAAGTGCTAATTAAGAAAACGATTATTAAGGCGTGGTCATGAAAATGAAGAAGTTCTTCTATTACAGGTGAAGCTGCATCTTGAAATCCTAGCTGTGAGGGATGGGCCATGGGGGGGGGCAAGACACGCGGGAATTTAACCCACAACTCTGCCTCGACAAGGCGGTGTAATATGCTTTTTACTAGTGTCTTATAAAGAAAGTGACAGAGCGGTTATGTGGCTGGCTTGAAACCAGCCCATGGGGGTTCGACTCCTCCCTTTCTCGTTAGTTTGATTGAACTTGAACAAATGCAGGCTCTTCGAAAGTGTGATAGGGGGGAGGGCAGCCGTGTAGTCACTCCACATTCGTTGTTGTAAGCTCTACTGCTAGAACTTCTCGTTTAGCAGCAAATGCCTCTCAGATAATAAACAGGAATATAATTACTGCTACCAAAGAGATCAGAGATCCGACGGAGGAGACCGTGTTTCATAGGGTATAGGCATCTGGGTAATCTGAGTACCGTCGAGGTATGCCAGCAAGACCTAGGAAGTGTTGGGGGAAAAAGGTTAAATTAACGCCTGCAAATATTACACCGAAGTGGATTTTTGTTCAAGTGCTATGAAGGGTGTAGCCTGAAAATAACGGGAATCAGTGTACGAAGCCGGCGACAATAGCAAATACAGCACCCATGGACAGAACGTAGTGGAAATGGGCAACCACGTAATAAGTGTCATGGAGGACAATATCGAGGGAGGAGTTGGCAAGAATAATTCCTGTTAGGCCCCCTACCGTAAAAAGAAAAATGAACCCGAGTGCCCAGAGAAGGGGGGTCTCTCATTTGATGGAGCCTCCGTGGAGGGTGGCAAGTCAGCTAAAGACTTTTACGCCTGTGGGGATTGCGATAATTATGGTGGCAGAGGTAAAGTAAGCGCGTGTGTCTACATCCATTCCTACCGTGAACATGTGGTGGGCCCATACGATGAATCCTAGAAGGCCGATGGCCATCATTGCTCATACCATACCCATGTACCCGAAAGGTTCTTTCTTACCAGAATAATAGGCAACAATGTGTGAAATTATTCCGAAGCCGGGGAGAATAAGAATATATACTTCAGGATGGCCAAAGAATCAAAACAAGTGTTGATAAAGGATTGGGTCCCCCCCTCCGGCGGGGTCGAAGAAGGTGGTGTTAAGGTTACGGTCTGTTAGGAGTATAGTAATACCAGCTGCAAGTACGGGGAGAGAAAGGAGAAGCAGGACGGCCGTAATAAGCACTGATCAAACGAAGAGGGGTGTTTGGTACTGAGAAATCGCAGGGGGTTTCATGTTAATAATGGTTGTAATGAAATTAATTGCCCCAAGGATTGAAGAAATTCCTGCTAAGTGAAGGGAAAAGATTGTTAAATCAACAGAGGCTCCTGCATGGGCTAAGTTACCCGAGAGAGGGGGATAAACTGTTCACCCTGTCCCAGCCCCAGCCTCTACCCCGGAAGAGGCAAGGAGAAGGAGAAAAGATGGGGGGAGAAGTCAAAAGCTCATGTTGTTTATCCGGGGAAATGCTATGTCTGGGGCCCCAATCATTAGGGGGACAAGCCAGTTTCCGAAACCTCCAATTATAATTGGTATCACTATAAAGAAAATTATTACGAACGCATGTGCCGTAACAATCACATTATAAATTTGGTCGTCCCCCAAGAGGGCGCCGGGTTGGCTTAGCTCCGCTCGAATGAGGAGGCTTAGGGCTGTGCCTACCATTCCGGCTCATGCACCAAATACTAGATAAAGGGTGCCAATGTCTTTGTGATTAGTCGAGAAAAATCAGCGTGTGATGGCCACAGGTAGGATGGCTGAGTTAAGCGGTGGATTGTAGACCCATAGACAGAGGTTCGAGTCCTCTTCTTATCAAGCCCTAAGGTGTACCACATATAAGATTGCAAATCTTAAGAGGCAGACTAACCCCTGCTAGGGCTTTCCCCCGCCTTCTAAGTGCTGACAAGGCGGGGGAAAGTAGGTTGATGCCCGCTGGTTTGAGCGCTTANCTGTTAACTAAGAATTTGCAGGATCGAGGCCTGCCGACCTAGAAAGGCTTTAGCTTAATTAAAGTGTCTGTTTTGCATGCAGGAGATGTGGGGTAGTGTCCCGCAAGTCTTATCAGGGGCTGGGAGGTTTTCACTCCCGCTTAGGGCTTTGAAGGCCCTTGGTCTTGTGTTAGCCTAAGCCTCTTAGATGGTTAGGAGTGCCACTGCGGCGGGGGTTAGAGGCAGTAGTAGCAAGGTCGCTGTGGTTGAGATGGCGACAGGAAGAGTAAGTTGCGAGGACGGAAAGCGCCACGGGGTAACCCCGGCAGAACTATTGGGGGATATGGTGAGTGTTATAGCGTAGGAAAGGCGTAGATAGAAGTACAAACTTAGTAGGGCGGCTAGTGCGGCCAGTGTCGCAGTAAGGGCTAGATCTTGCTTGGTAAGTTCCTGTAGAATGAGTCATTTTGGTATAAATCCGGTAAGGGGGGGAAGGCCCCCCAAAGAAAGAAGAATAAGAGGGGTGAGAGAGGTTAGGGCGGGTGCTTTTGCTCAAGAGGTGCCGAGGGCATTCAGGGTGGTTGAATTATTCAATTTAAATACTAGAAAAGTGGAAAATGTTATGAGAAAATAGGTAAGCAGAGTTAGGAGGGTTAATGAGGGTGAGAATTGTATTACAAGAACTATCCAGCCGAGGTGGGCAATAGAAGAGTAAGCTAGAATTTTCCGTAGTTGGGTTTGATTTAGTCCGCCTCAGCCTCCTACAAGGGTTGATGCAAGCCCAAGGGTGATAAGAAGAGTAGAGTTTAGGGGCTGAATCTGTATAAGTAGGGCAAATGGTGCTAGCTTTTGTCAAGTGGATAAGATTAATCCTGTAGTAAGGTCTAGTCCTTGAAGGACCTCGGGTAACCATGCATGGACTGGGGCTAGGCCGACTTTTAGTGCAAGGGCTAAAGTAATAATAGTAATTGGAAGGGGGTGAGATATTTGTTGAATGTCCCATTGTCCTGTCATTCAGGCATTGGTAGTGCTTGCAAAGAGAAGCATTGCGGCCCCGGTGGCTTGTGTTAGGAAATATTTAGTGGTGGCTTCAACTGCTCGTGGGTGGTGATGTTGTGCTATTAATGGAATAATCGCAAGGGTGTTTATTTCAAGGCCTATCCAGGCGAGTAATCAGTGGGAGCTGGCAAAGGTGATTGTAGTCCCCAGGCCTAAACCAAAGAGTAGGGTGGCTAAGATGTACGGGTTCATTAGCAAAGGAGGGAGTTTAACCAACATGTTTGGGGTATGGGCCCAAAAGCTTAATTAGCTGACTTTACTAGGAAGTGGTGTAGTGGAAGCACTAAGAGTTTTGATCTCTTTAGGTAGGGTTCGAGCCCCTTCTTTCTAAGGAGCTGGGGGGACTCTAACCCTCATTGTTCACTCTATCAAAGTGGTCCTTTGCTTCAGGCACAGCCCCATGTTTATACCTGTGGAGGTAGTCCAGCGAGAGCGATAGGGAGGGCAAGATGCCAAATAACTAGGGCTAGTGTGAGGGGGAGGAAGTTCTTTCAGATTAAATGTATGAGTTGATCATACCGGAACCGGGGGTAGGAGGCCCGCACCCAGAGGAAGACGACTGATAGAAGGGCTGCTTTGGTCATTAGGTTGATAGCGGTTAATTCTGGGATGGAGGGGATGTGCGAGGCGCCTAGGAAAAGTGTGGCGGATAGGGTATTTATAAGTAGGATGTTAGCGTATTCTGCGAGAAAGAAGAGGGCGAAGGGTCCTCCCGCGTACTCCACGTTGAACCCTGAGACAAGCTCGGATTCTCCCTCGGTGAGGTCAAAGGGTGCTCGGTTGGTCTCAGCTAAGGTAGAAATATATCATATAGCTGCTAGGGGTCAGGCAGGCAGAATTAGTCAGACGCTTTCTTGCGCAATGTTAAAAGTTTGTAAGGTAAAGCCTCCCGTAAAGATAATAATGTTTAGGAGAATAAGGCCTAGGCTTACTTCATATGAAATAGTTTGAGCAACTGCTCGAAGGGCCCCGATAAGAGCATACTTTGAATTAGAGGCCCACCCTGAGCCTAGAATGGAATAAACCGCTAGGCTAGATAAAGCAAGAATAAATAAGATACCGAGGTTTAGGTCAATTACAGGATAGGGGAGGGGTATAGGGGCTCAGAGAGTAAGGGCTAGAGTGAGGGCAAGTATAGGGGCTAATAGGAATAAGATTGGGGAAGCGGTAGAGGGACGAACGGGCTCTTTAATAAAGAGTTTAAGGCCGTCTGCGATGGGTTGTAAGAGCCCGTAGGGGCCTACAATATTTGGACCTTTTCGCAACTGCATATAACCAAGTACTTTCCGCTCTAGAAGTGTAAGAAAAGCGACGGCTAGAAGAACGGGTACAATAAAGGTTAGGGGGTTAATGATGTGAGTGATGATTGTGGATATCATAGTTAGGGAGAGGACTTGAACCTCTGTAGAAAGGGCTTAGGTCTTTTGCAATTACCGGGCTCTGCCACCTTAACATGCCTTTTTCTTAGGCAGGGGGGCATGCCCCTTTGCCCACTTTAGTTGACTTCAGTAGGTAGGGGGGAGGCGTGCCTTGAGCATGGGCCTCTTCTTTTCGGTCCTTTCGTACTAGAAAAGAGCATAGCATAGATAGAAACTGACCTGGATTACTCCGGTCTGAACTCAGATCACGTAGGACTTTAATCGTTGAACAAACGAACCCTTAATAGCGGCTGCACCATTAGGATGTCCTGATCCAACATCGAGGTCGTAAACCCCCTTGTCGATATGGGCTCTAAAAGAGGATTGCGCTGTTATCCCTAGGGTAACTCGGTCCGTTGATCGGCACTGCCGGATCTTATTGGTCAGAATTTCTGTTTACTAGAGCTGTGGCTCTTAGTTGTAGGAGGGGTGCTCCCATTCCACGTGGGGGTTTTTTAATTCCCCGCGGTCGCCCCAACCAAAGACATTAGGGTAGGTTCCATCTGGTTTAGTCCTTTATTCAGGGTTATTAACATGATCTACCTTGGTGTCTAAAGCTCCATAGGGTCTTCTCGTCTTATGTTTGTATTCCCGCTTCTGCACGGGAAGATCAACTTCATTGACTGGAGAGAGGAGACAGTTAAGCCCTCGTTATGCCATTCATACAGGTCTTCATTTAAAAGACAAGTGATTGCGCTACCTTCGCACGGTCAAAATACCGCGGCCGTTAAACTAATAGTCACAGGGCAGGCGGGACCTCTTATTTATTAAGTTTGCAAGAGGCGATGTTTTTGGTAAACAGGCGAGGCTTTAATGTGTTTGCCGAGTTCCTTCTCTTTCTTTTAGCCTTTCCCTGTGGGCACACCTGTGTTGGGTTAACGGTTGTTTCCTGAATGCTTTTCTTGTTGTTAAATCTATTATTCAGTGCCCTCTTTGTTTGGGGCCGTTAATGGTCGGCGGGATGTCCGTTCCGACATACATGTGTGCAGGGAGAGAGCCGGAGGCTCTCTTATTACTCATATTAGCATAGTCACCCCCATGCGTGCATGGGGCGGTCCATTATGTTTAGGGGAATAAGATTTGGTGATCAGAATAAGAAGGGTTTAGTGTTATATTTGAGCTTTAACGCTTTCTAAGGGGATGGCTGCTTTTAGGCCCACCCAAATATCTTCCTTTAGGTATTATGATCTTTATCCTCCTGATAAAGTTGTGTCTTGGTTCAAAGGGGCTGTACCCCCTTTGACTAACTCTCTTGGTTTCTTAAGTACATCGATAGGGGTTAAACTAAGGTGAAAAGAGAAGCCGGGAGGCTGAACTTCTATTCATTTCTTGGACAACCAGCTATAACTAGGTTCGGTAGGTCTATCACCTCTACTCAAAGCTCCCCCCACTCTTTTGCCACAGAGACGGGTGTGCCCTATTAATAGGCTGTCTTGGAGTAGCTCACCTAGTTTCGGGATATCAAACTAAAGCACTCTTTGCTTGGATTACACTTGCTAAATCATGATGCAAAAGGTACGAGTTTTAATCTCTGCTTTTTTAGGCTTCACTGAGTTCTTTCATTTCTCTTTCAGCATTCCCTTGCGGTACTTTCTCTATTGCGCCGGGGGCCCCGTTTCTATCACCTATACTAAGGGGGAAAAATGGTTTGTTTAATGAGATACTAGTGTATTTAGGGGTTATTAACAGGGGTTTGTTGAAGTTGTTTAAGCGGGCTAGCTATAAAGCTTCAGGGCGACCCGACTTGCACGGATGACTTCTCGGTGTAAGGGAGATGCTTTTCTTTCTTAGCTACGCTCTGATTTTTCCAAGTGCACCTTCCGGTACACTTACCATGTTACGACTTGCCTCCCCTTTGCGATTATTAGGGTTTAGTTAATTAGGTTGGTGGGCTTGGGGAGAGTGACGGGCGGTGTGTGCGCGCTTCAGGGCCAATTTCAGCGGAACACTCTATTTTCTGCTTACTGCTAAATCCTCCTTCAGATGGACGTTTCAGTGCATCGTCCGTATTCGCTGTAGTAGCGAATGTAGCCCATTTCTTCCCTTCCCATACGCTACACCTCGACCTGACGTTTTGGGTTATACCAGTTTTGCTTACTATTAGACCTTCACAGGGTAAGCTGACGACGGCGGTATATAGGCGGGGAAAACAAGGAAAGGTGAGGTTGAACGGGGGTTATCGGTTCTAGAACAGGCTCCTCTAGGTGGATCTAAAGCACCGCCAAGTCCTTTGGGTTTTAAGCTAATGCTCGTAGTTCCCAGGCGGATAGTGGGTGTAGTATACTATCAATGTTTAGGGCTAGGCATAGTGGGGTATCTAATCCCAGTTTGTGCCGTAGCTTTCGTGGGTTCAGATTAAATAAAGCTACCTTCGTGGTTGAACTTCTTATCTTCGGGTGCGTATAACAGCCGTGAAGATGTTCGGCTTTAGTACAAATTTTAACTTAACCACGCTTTACGCCGGGGTCTTTCAACTTGGGCCTCTCGTATAACCGCGGTGGCTGGCACGAGTTTTACCGGCCCTCTTAGCTTTAACTAAGTCAAGTTTTCACTTATGGCTTAATGTTTATCACTGCTGAGTTCCCTTGAGGGTGTGGCTAAGCAAGGCGTCATGGGCTCACTAGAGATGTGCCTGATACCAGCTCCTTGTTCCCGGGCGGGGAACTGTAGGGCATTCTCACAGGAGTGCGGATACTTGCATGTGTAAGTTTAGCTAAAGTTGATAGTAAAGTCAGGACCAAGCCTTTGTGCTTGCGGAGCTTTCTAGGGCCCATCTTAACATCTTCAGTGTTATGCTTTACTTAAGCTACGCTAGC